CACCCAATCAAAAATTCCCCAATTCTCAAACAAAGGAGAATAGAAGAAATAATACTTTCATAGAATATCTTAATTAAATTATATGTAATGATCAATGAATTCGGCTGAATTCTATATCTACACGCGTAAAAATCCTAGCAAGAATCTATAAAAATTTTATATAGAAAATTGCCCTGTAATTGACCAAGACCCAATACTAATATTATTCTTTATTAGTATAGAATATTAGTATAGAATGGAAGTATAGATGGGGCGTGGCCAAGTGGTAAGGCAACGGGTTTTGGTCCCGGTATTCGGAGGTTCGAATCCTTTCGTCCCAGGTAGATACATTGTATCAGAGTAAAAGTTTATTTTGAAAGTAACGTTATGTTTAAATGCCTAATATTGGATAGAATGTCATTCTTGTTTCTTTTATAATTTTGAATGATTCTTTTATGAATCATATCTTTGTTTTTCACAACATACAGATATTACTAAATAGATTTGTTTGTCATCAAGATATGATGGTAACATAGGTCACACCCTAGTTGAATTCAACTAATTAAAAAATAAAGTATGGCCAGATTTTTCATCATATGATATGTTCATTCCCTTCATATTGAAGGGGTTTAGAGCTACTTAATTTGAAGAAAAAACCTTACGTCTCATATCTTTTTAAATTTTCAACGATACATTTTATTTTGAATTACACTAATAAAGAGCACTTCTTTCCTATATCCTATATCTTATTCTTTATCCATTCAAATTAAACTTAAAAAAATGGGGTAGCCAAAAATTATTAGGATCTCTTTATTCTAAACAAGAGGAGGGTTATTACATTCAATTAATGGGATTAAGTCTCTTAAGACAAGACTGGGTTTGGGTAAACTAAAAAATTAGGAGCAAGCGCCTAATCTGGACTTGTTTGTCTTTGTCCCTAGAGAGTATCCTTTCCCCAAAAGGTATCCTTTTTTTATTTTTGTTCTGATTCAGCATTCCCAGAGCGTCGTGGGATAGATAGTTCTTAATTAGTAACAGTAACAGGAGGTCTTATTTTAAATATATGTATATCTGTGTATGTCCGAATCTCATTAATAACGAATCAAGTTACATATGTAACGGATCCATAATAAAGACTGTAGTTCAGTCTATCTCATAGGTACGAAAAACCCCTAATTCGTTCATCTTATATCTTATTAATAAAATTCGAATCGAAAGAACAAGTACTTAAATATTCTCTTTGATCGGTCTTTTTTATCTATCTCACACAAAAAAATAAAATGGGGTTTTTTTTTGTCAATCCATTTATCTGCTTTAAATCGTTGATGGTTCAATTCGAAAAGAAACAGATATTTTTTTAATAAAAAGTAAAGTTAAAGTGTTGCATTCATACAATAACATACAATAATAGGTGGGATCTTGCTAAGATTGCTTCAAAAAAATTTTTGCCATCTTTGTATAGAAGAATTTGTATAGAAGAAAAAAGGGTAAAGATTAATATGTTTATGTATCGACGGAACCAATGACTATTCATGATTCCATAATTGAATCAATTCCATATGGGGTTCCAAATTAGAGGAATTTTTTGTTATGGTAAAACTTCGTTTGAAACGCTGTGGTAGAAAGCAACGTGCGACTTGAAGGACACGATCCGTTGTGGATTTTTATTCTTACATCCGCCATCTTTTCTATGAATGAAGGTGCTCTTGACCCGACATCTGTTCTGTTTTCACTAGAATCCTTTTTTTGTTAGGTTGTAATGAATATAGTACATGATGGAGCTCGGGTAGAAAGTATGGATTCATCTTTCAGGGGGCAAGAATCTAGGGTTAATATCAATCAATAAATTGGAACAACTTTGTAAGTATATCATATATATCAATATAGAAATTGAAAGGATCCGATTCAGTCAAGTTTTTAATTCAAAAGTAAAATTTGTTGAAATTGAGAAAAGTCTTTCGATTCAAAGTGTATCACGCGGGAATCGAGCGTTTATATGATTCTTTGATAGAAAGAAATCACAAAAGGGGTATGTTGCTGCCGTTTTGTAAGGATTAAGAAGCACCGAAGTAATGTCTAAACCCACTGATTTAAAACAAAAAAAGGATCCCAGAACAAGGAAACACCGTTTTTTCAATTGTCTCAATAACTGGATAATAATAAAGATAATAATTAAATGAGACAAGCAAGAGGGGGTTAAAGACCATTCAAAAAATGAAATAAATTGCCTAAAGATTTTTTTCTTTTAAGCTCTTTGAGAATTATCCAACTTGAGTTATGGGCACAAATGATTTTTATTTTTTCAGGAAGGAGGAAGAAAAAAATGAGTTAAATCCCATTCTAATTTATTTTATCAACTCCTTTGCCAGAAATTAGAATTCTATACGTAGACAAAACTCCAAATCATTTTTTCTCGAGCCGTACGAGGAGAAAACTTCCTATACGTTTCTAGGGGGGGTCTTGTTCATTTACTTAGATCTATCCCAATGAGCCGTCTATCGAATCGTTGCAATTGATGTTCGATCCCGAAGAGAAGGAAGAGATCTTCGGAACGTAGGTTTTTATGATCCGATAAAGAATCAAAGTTATTTAAACATTCCTGTTATTCTATATTTCCTTGAAAAGGGCGCTCAGCCCACAGGAACTGTTCGGGATCTTTTAAAAAAGGCAGAGGTTTTTAAGTAACTTGGTCCTAATCAAACAAAATTGAATTAAGGAAATAAAGAAATATAAATATAAAGGGATAGTAATTCTTATATAAATTTTTGTATTTATATATATACTTTTTTCCTTTTTTGGATTCTACTCATATCTATTTTTCATTGCTTCTATAAAATATCATGTTCTAGAACGACAAAACTCGAGTTGCTTGATCCTAGAAATATAAAATTCTGGGAGTTCCTTCAATTGGTCGGTTTTCGTTGAATACTAATAAGTAATAACCAAGGAATCCTCCCTTTTTTATTCTAGTTACTTATTATTGATTATTGATTCAATCTTATATTTTTTTCTACTTGGTATTTTTTTATTCCTCTATCTAAACTTTTTTCAGCTATGTAGTGCCAATCCAACACAAGCCCTTTTTTTAATAGTATTGAAAAAAATTCCATTTAGATTTATTTTGTTTTTCCGTTGTATTATTTTCTCAACATTTATATTGACAACAGTGTATCGAACAAATATAATTCATCGTGATAAGTCGATAAATTTATTTTTGTCCGAGCGGTTTGATTTTTACCTTATATTATTCTATTATTCAAATGATGGGATTCCTTGAATTCTCTTTGATATAATAAGAATAGGGGTTTTGATTTAAAAGTCGATAACATAAGAACGAAGAGGTGGTCTATAAATTTTGACATTTATCTATCTTTTTTTTATTGTATTTACATAAATTCGGGTTGCTAACTCAACGGTAGAGTACTCGGCTTTTAAGTGCGGCTAGGATCTTTTACACATTTGGATGAAGCGAGGGATTCGTCCATACCATCGGTAAAGTTTGGAAGACCACGACTGATCCTGAAAGGGAATGAATGGAAAAAATAGCATGTCGGATCAACGAAGAGTTCTGAGAATATTTCATTCTTTCCGAATCGGTACAAACCGTTGTGTTCTTTTTTGAAACGGAACAAAATGAATTCAATTTCAAGTTGGGTCGGATGAATAAATGGATATAGAGCCCTAATGGCTTCAATTTATTTATTTATTGAATATATGATATGATTATTGATTATAGGGAAAAAGCAACGAGCTTCTGTTCTTAATTTGAACGATTACCCGATCTGATTAAACGTTAAAAATGTATTAGTGCCTGATACGGGAAGGGATTATCCCATGAACGAATTCTTTATATTTTAATGAATCCTAACTATTGACATTTTCCATTATGGAATAGAAATGTGTGTGTAGAAGAAACAGTATATTGATAAAAAAATTCCAAAATCAAAAGAGCGATTAGGTTGAAAAAATAAAGGATTTCTAAGTCTTTTGTTATCCTATAACGAACATAAACTTATTCGTTTAAATGTAAAAGAGAGGATAGATAATCCATTGATAAGTTTACCTGTATCCCCGAGGTATCTATTCGTTTATTACTCGAATACCTCGTTTTGACTGTATCGCACTATGTTTCATTGATAACCCCCAAAATCCTCTACCTTTAGTTCAACTATAATTTCAAATGGAAGAATTCCAAAGATATTTAAAGCTAAATAGATCTCAACAACACTACTTCTTATATCCACTTATCTTTCAGGAGTATATTTATGCACTTGCGCATGATCATGGTTTAAATAGAAATAGATCCGTTTTGTTGGAAAATGCAGGTTCTAATAAGTTCAGCTTACTAATTGTGAAACGTGCAATTGAGCGAATGTATCAGTATGAACAGAATCATTTGATTCTTTTTGCTAATGATTTTACCCAAAATACCTTTTTTGGGCGCAACAAAAATTTTAATTTTCAAATGATATCAGAAGGATTTGCAGTCATTGTAGAAATTCCGTTTTATCTCCGATTATTATCTTCGCTAGAAAGGAAAGGAATAGTTAAATCTCATAATTTACGATCAATTCATTCAATATTCCCTTTTTTAGAGGACAAATTTTCACATTTAATTTATGTGTTAGAGATACTAATACCCTACCCAGTCCATCTGGAAATATTAGTTCAAACTCTTCGCTACTGGGTAAAAGACGCTTCTTCTTTACATTTATTAAGATTCTTTCTCCACGAGTATCGTATTTGGAATACTCCAAATAAAGCCAGTTCTTGTTTTTCAAAAAGAAATCAAAGGTTTTTCTTCGTCCTATATAATTATCATCTATGTGAATACGAATCCATCTTCGTCTTTCTTCGTAACAAATCTTCTCATTTATGCTCAACGTCTTCTGGAACCCTTCTTGAACGAATCTTTTTCTATGGAAAACTAAAACATCTTGGACTTGTAGAAGCTTTTGCTAAGGCCTTTCAGGACAATCTATGGTTGTTTAAGGACCCTTTCATGCATTATATTAGTTATC